GATGGAGTGCCTGATTAAAGGATTACCTTGATAGGGTAAATAAAGTAATTTAAATTACCTCCATTAGAATAACATAAAATAGAATTAAACTATCCCCTTTAGTATCAAAAACTAATGTGCATCATACACTTTAATGTAAAATAAAAAGGTAAGCTAACTAAGCTAATGGGTTCATACCCCAATCATAGCGGCATTAATCCTCTCCTTTTTAATGTACAACAACTCTACAAAACTTCTCTTCCTATCAATATTATTGGTAGGAAGGATCCTGTCCATCTCATCAAACTCCTGATTTGGAGTTTGAATAGGACTAGAGATCAACTTACTCTCGTTTATTTCCATATTGACAAATAATAAAAACATAATAATAAATGAATCACCAATTAAATATTTCATTGTTCAAGCAATAGCATCTACAATGTTATTATTTTCAATTTTGTTGATTCAAATAGAATCTTGAATAAGATGGGAAGAGAAAATAATTCCATCAATAATTATTAGATCAAGACTAATAATTGGAGCAGCTCCATTTCACTTCTGATTTCCAGAAGTTATAAGAGCAACAAGATGAATTAACTGTTTAATTTTAATAACATGACAAAAAATTGCTCCAATAATAGTCTTATCCTACTGTATCCAAATAAGAACTTTCATATTCTTAGTTATTATTCTAAGAATTTCTATTGGAGCATTAGGAGGTTTAAATAAAATATCATTACGTCAGATTTTAGCATACTCATCAATTAGACATATTGGATGAATAATTAGATCAATAATTCCAAGAGAAAACGTATGAGAGTTATATTTTATTATCTACTCATTATTAAGCACAATTATAGTTCTAATATTTAAAAGCATAAATCTGTCCTTTATTAACCAAATTTACTCAGCAAATAACATAAAAACAGAAATTAAATTCATAATATTTCTTTCACTATTATCACTAGGGGGATTACCACCATTACTTGGATTTTTACCTAAATGAATTATTATCCAAATAATAGTTGAAAACAACATAATAGCAATTATAACAATCATAGTTGTATTAACAACTATTACACTTTACTATTACATACGAATTAGATTTTCAGCACTAATTTTATCTTATACAGAAAACTCATGACTTATAAGATTTAAAACTAAAAAAACAATATTAATTTTACCTTTTATAGTAACAATTTCAACAATAGGATTAATTTGTTCATCTACCTTAATTTCTCTATTATTAAGGACTTAAGTTAAACAAACTAATAACCTTCAAAGTTATAATTAAAAGGTAATCTTTTAGGCCTTAGTAAAAGTTTTACACCTTTAGAATTGCAGTCTAAAATCATAATTGAATATAAAGCCTTAATAATACTTATGGTAAAAGAGAATAATTCCCATGAATAGATTTACAATCTAACGCCTATAATTTCAGCCATTTTACCGCAAAAATGATTATTCTCAACAAACCATAAGGATATTGGCACTTTATATTTTATATTTGGAGCATGAGCTGGAATAGTAGGAACATCAATAAGTATGATTATTCGAGCAGAATTAGGTCAACCAGGTTCCTTAATTAGAGACGATCAAATTTATAATGTAATCATTACAGTTCATGCATTTGTAATAATTTTTTTTATAGTAATACCCATTATAATTGGCGGATTTGGTAATTGACTTGTACCATTAATAATTGGAGCACCAGATATAGCATTTCCACGAATAAATAATATAAGTTTCTGATTATTACCACCATCATTAACCCTTTTGATCACCTCTTCAATAGTTGATAGAGGTGCTGGTACTGGGTGAACAGTTTATCCACCACTTGCCGGAGCAATTGCTCATGGAGGAGCCTCAGTAGACTTAGCTATTTTCTCTCTCCATTTAGCAGGTATTTCATCTATTCTAGGAGCAGTAAATTTTATTACAACAGCAATTAATATACGGTCAGAAAGAATAACATTAGATCAAACACCTTTATTTGTATGATCAGTAGCAATTACAGCACTATTATTATTACTTTCATTACCAGTATTAGCTGGAGCAATTACAATATTATTAACTGACCGAAACTTAAATACTTCATTCTTTGATCCTGCAGGTGGTGGAGATCCAATTCTGTATCAACATTTATTTTGATTTTTTGGCCATCCAGAAGTTTATATTTTAATTTTACCAGGATTTGGTATTATTTCACATATTGTTTGTCAAGAGAGAGGAAAAATTGAATCATTTGGAACATTAGGAATAATTTATGCAATATTATCTATTGGATTAATAGGATTTATTGTATGAGCACATCATATATTTACAGTAGGAATAGATGTAGATACACGAGCATATTTTACATCAGCAACAATAATTATTGCTGTACCAACAGGAATTAAAGTATTTAGATGAATAGCAACACTATATGGAACAAAATTTAAATTTAATCCACCATTAATATGAGCTTTAGGATTTATTTTTCTTTTCACAATTGGTGGATTAACAGGATTAGTATTAGCAAATTCTTCTCTTGACATCATTTTACATGATACTTATTATGTTGTAGCTCATTTCCATTATGTCCTATCAATAGGAGCTGTATTTGCAATTATAGGAGTTTTTATTCAATGATACCCACTATTTATCGGATTAACTATAAACAATACATGATTAAAAATTCAATTCTCAATTATATTTATTGGAGTAAATTTAACATTTTTTCCACAACATTTCCTAGGGTTAGCAGGAATACCCCGACGATATTCTGATTACCCAGATGCATATACATCATGAAATGTAATATCAAGAATTGGATCTATAATTTCTATTGTAGGAATTATTATATTTATTATGATCATATGAGAAAGTATAATTAATAATCGAATAATTATATTCAGAGCTAATATAAGTAGATCAACAGAATGATTACAAAATAATCCACCTGCCGAACATAGATATTCAGAATTACCATTAATTTCTAGATTCTAATATGGCAGATTAGTGCAATAGATTTAAGCTCTAAAAATAAAGGTTTGACCTTTTATTAGAATAATGGCAACATGATCAAACCTATCAATACAAGATGGAGCTTCACCTATAATAGAACAATTATCATTCTTTCATGATCATACTATAATTGTATTACTAATAATTACAGTAATTGTAGGTTATTCACTTATATATATATTAATTATTAAATATACAAATCGAAATATATTTCATGGACATTTAATTGAAACTGTATGAACAGCATTACCAGCAATTACATTAATTTTTATTGCAATACCATCATTACGACTACTTTATTTACTTGATGACTCAGTAGATGCAATAATTACAATTAAAACAATTGGACGACAATGATACTGAAGTTATGAATATTCAGATTTTATTGATGTAGAATTTGATGTTTATATAATTCCAGAAATAGATTTAGAAAATGAAGGATTTCGTTTATTAGATGTAGATAATCGAACAATTTTACCAATAAATACAGAAGTCCGAATTTTAACTAGAGCATCAGATGTTCTTCATTCATGAACAGTACCTGCTATTGGAATTAAAATTGATGCTACACCAGGTCGACTTAATCAAGGAACATTTACAATCAACCGACCAGGATTATTCTTTGGTCAATGTTCAGAAATTTGTGGAGCAAATCATAGATTTATACCAATTGTAATTGAAAGAACTTCAGCAAATCTATTTATTAAATGATTATCTAAGATAATATAAGGAGTTAGTTAAAATATAACATTAGAGTGTCAATCTAAAATAACTAATAAATAGTACACCTTGACCATCAGATGACTGAAAGTAAGTAATGGTCTCTTAAACCAAAAAATAGTAAATTAACACCTACTTCTGATGAGGTTCTTAAAACTAAATTCCTCAAATATCACCCATTATATGATTTTTCCTATTTATCTTATTTTCTATTACTTTTATTCTATTTAATCAAATAAATTTCTTCTCATACAAAACCAATAAAATTAAAAGAGTAAAAAAATGAATAATTAAAAGAAAGAATATAATCTGAAAATGATAACAAATTTATTTTCTACTTTTGATCCATCAACTAATATTTTTAATTTATCATTAAATTGAGCTAGAACATTTATTGGATTATTATTAATTCCATCATTATATTGATTAATACCATCACGAATTAACATTATATGGAATAAAATAAACTTAACATTAAATAATGAATTTAAAACACTATTAGGACCTAAATCATTCAATGGTACAACATTTATTTTTATTTCAATTTTTATTATAATAATATTCAATAATTTTATAGGACTATTTCCATATATTTTTACAAGAACAAGACATTTAGCATTAACATTTACAATTGCACTACCTATATGATTAGGATTTATACTATTTGGATGAATAAATTATACTAATCATATATTTATACATTTAGTCCCACAAGGAACACCACCAGCACTTATATCATTTATAGTATTAATTGAAACAATTAGAAATATTATTCGACCAGGAACTTTAGCAGTACGATTAGCAGCAAATATAATTGCTGGACATTTATTATTAACATTATTAGGTAATACAGGACCATCAATAATAATAAACCTTATTTCAATTCTAATTATTGGACAAATATTATTATTAATTCTAGAATCAGCAGTAGCAATAATTCAAGCTTATGTATTTTCAATCTTAAGAACTTTATATTCTAGAGAAGTATATTAAACTTATGTTAACAACTCATTCAAATCACCCATTCCACATAGTAGATTATAGACCTTGACCATTAACAGGAGCAATTGGAGCAATAGTTTTAGTTTCAGGATTAGCTAAATGATTCCATTTATTTAATATTAATTTATTAATTATTGGATTTATAATTACATTATTAACTATAATTCAATGATGACGAGATGTAATCCGAGAAGGAACTTATCAAGGATTACATACAAGATTTGTTTCAATTAGATTACGATGAGGTATAATTCTATTTATTACATCAGAAGTTCTATTTTTCATTTCATTCTTCTGAGCATTTTTTAGAAGAAGACTATCACCTACCATCGAATTAGGAATAACATGACCGCCTGCTGGGATTAAAACATTTAACCCTATACAAATTCCATTACTTAATACAGCAATCTTATTATCTTCAGGAGTAACAGTTACATGAGCACATCACAGAATTATAAAATCTAATTATACACAAACAATACAAGGATTATTCTTTACAGTAATTCTAGGAATATACTTCACAATACTACAAGCATATGAATGCTGAGAAGCAAATTTTACTATTGCAGACGCAGTTTATGGATCAACCTTCTTTATTGCAACAGGATTTCATGGACTACATGTAATCATTGGAACCATATTTTTATTAATCTGTTTAATTCGACATATAATAAATCAATTCTCACCAAATCATCACTTTGGATTTGAAGCAGCAGCATGATATTGACATTTTGTTGAAATAGTATGATTATTCTTATATATTTCAATTTATTGATGAGGTAGATAATTATTTTTCTAGTATAAATAGTCCTTTTGACTTCCAATCAAAAAGTTTGATATTAAATCAAGAAAAATAATTTTAATTTTATCAATAAGAATCATAATTAGATTTACCATACCAATAATTGTTATATTAATTGCAACAATTCTATCAAAAAAAATTATTAATGATCGAGAAAAAAGATCACCATTTGAATGTGGATTTGATCCAAAAAGATCAGCTCGTATACCTTTCTCATTACGATTTTTTCTAATTGCAGTAATTTTTTTAATCTTTGATGTAGAAATTGCATTAATTTTACCAATTGTAATTATTATAAAAACATCAAATATTATAGTATGAACAATATCATCAATATTCTTTATTATAATTCTACTATTAGGATTATATTATGAATGAAATCAAGGAGCTTTACAATGAGCAGAATAAAGGGTTATAGTTAATTATAACATTTGGGTTGCATTCAAAAAGTATTGATATATCAATTAACGTTAATTGAATAAGAAGCGAAATATTGCATTCAGTTTCGACCTGAAAATATGGTAATAATTACCCTTATTCTTATTAATTGAAGCTAAAAAGAGGCATATTACTGTTAATAATATAATTGAACATTTAAGTTCCAATTAAGGAAATGTAAAGCCAATATAATAGCTGCTAACTTTTTATATTAGCGGTTAAATTCCGTTAACATTTCTATTTATATAGTTTATATAAAGCACTACATTTTCACTGTAAAAATAATATACCTATATTTATAAATACACCTAAAAATAAAATATTTCCTTAACATCTTCAATGTCATGCTCTATGTTTATAAGCTATTTAGGTTTATAAGAAAAACAACATAAATAAAATAATTATTCAAAAAATAAAAGTCAATAAATAAGTCTTAAAATTTAAATCATATCAATTCTGAATATAATTAATTATATAAATAAATAATCTATATAAACCCTTACCTCCTAATATTTCACCTCAACCATAATCAAAAGCCTTTAATGAATAATAACCTATTTTTAAAGGTAAATATCTAATAAAATTAGTTGAAAGAAAAGGTATAAATCACATTGAACCAGCAAATCTAACTAAAGATAAAAACTTTAATGAAATTAAATCATAAAAATAAATAAAATTAGAAATCAAATAACCTAAATAAGAACCTAAAATAACAACTAAAATTGTTAAAAACTTAAAATAATAAGGTAAAACAATTATATTAGGAATTGGAAAAATTAATCATGATAATAATCTACCACCAAAAACAGCAATAAATAATAAAGATAATATACTAAAAGAAATATAATATCCTTTATCATAAAAAGAAAAACTAGAATAATAATTATTATCACCAGACATTGAATAATAAAATAAACGAAAAGAATAAGAAGCTGTTGAACCAGTAGAAAAAAAATATAAGAAAAAAATAAAACAATTAGTTCATCTTAAACAAACCATCTCAAGAATTAAATCCTTTGAGTAAAAACCAGCTAAGAAAGGTATACCACATAAAGATAAACTAGATACATTAAAACAAATAGAAGTTAAAGGTATAAAATGAACAATTGATCCTATAAAACGAATATCCTGAGAATCCTTTAAATTATGAATTATTGAACCTGCACATATAAATAATAAAGCCTTAAATAAAGCATGAGCTAATAAATGAAAAAAAGCAAGTTTTGGATAACCTATAGCTAAAATTCATATTATTAAACCAAGTTGACTTAAAGTAGAAAGAGCAATAATCTTTTTTAAATCAAATTCAAAATTAGCACCTAAACCAGCTATAAATATAGTTATACAACCAATTAATAATAAAAATCATCCAAAATTATAATTATCTAATATAGGACTAAAACGAATTAATAAATAAACACCAGCAGTAACAAGAGTAGAAGAATGAACTAAAGCAGATACAGGTGTTGGAGCAGCTATAGCTGCAGGAAGTCAAGAAGAAAAAGGAATCTGAGCACTCTTAGTTATAGATGCAAGAACAATTAATATAGTAATGATTTTTATTTCAAAAGACTCACTAATAAAATCATAATAATAAATATAATTTCAACCACCAAAATTTAATATCCAAGCAATTGAAATTAAAATAGAAACATCACCAATCCGATTTGATAAAGCAGTTAATATACCAGCACTATAAGATTTTACATTTTGATAATAAATAACTAAACAATAAAAAACTAAACCTAAACCATCTCATCCTAATAAAATACTAATTAAATTTGGACTAATAATTAAAAGAGCTATAGATAAAATAATCATTAAAACAATAAAAATAAAACGATTTATATTCCTCTCACCAAATATATACTCCTCTCTATAGTAAATTACTAAAGAAGAAATATATATAACAAAAGATATAAAAATAAGAGATATCCAATCAAAAATAAAGGTTATTACGACTATTGAACTATTTAAACTAAAAAGTTCTCACTCAATAAAAACTCTATAATCAAATAATAAATAATAAATACTTAAAATAAAAACAAAAGTACTTATAAAAAATAAAGAAAAAAAACTTAATGAACAAATAGAAAATATATACACGGCCTAAGATGAAATAATTCATATCTCTGATTCCACAAAACAATATTTTATATTAAAATACTTAAGCTAGCCTAAAAATAAAAATAATCACCCTTTAAACATAAAATATTCAAAGGTAATCAATGTAAAAATAATAAATGATACTCACGTAAATAACCTAAAGAATAAGTAAATATACCAGAGTAATAAAAACCATGTTGAGAATAAGAATATATATACAATGTATAAACAGCTCTAAGAAAAGAAAGAAAAATTAATAATAAAAATCTAAAAGTAGATCATGATATAATTCTATTTAATAAACTTAATTCACCTAATAAATTTAATGAAGGAGGAGCAGCTATATTTGATGATATTAAAAGAAATCATCAAAGAGACATTCTTGGTATAAGATTAATTATACCTTTATTAATTAATAATCTTCGTCTACCTAAACGCTCATAAATAATACTAGATAAACAAAATAAACCAGAAGAACATAAACCATGACCAATTATTAAAGAAAGTGAACCTATACAACCTCATCAATTCATAGTCATTAAACCACCAATAACAATTCTTATATGAGCTACAGAAGAATAAGCAATTAAAGACTTTAAATCAACCTGACGAAAACAAATAAATCTAACAATAACACCACCAGATAAACCTAAAGATAATCAAAAATAATTAAATTTTAAGCCTAAATAACAAATAATTTTTATAACACGAAAAATACCATATCCACCTAACTTTAATAAAACACCAGCAAGAATTATTCTTCCAGAAATGGGAGCTTCAACATGAGCCTTTCGTAATCAAAGATGAACTAAAAACATTGGCATCTTAACTAAAAATGCTAAAATAATAAAAACATAAAACATTAAATAATAAGAACCAAAATCAAATAATAAAGGAAAATAAAGAGTACTTGAAACATCATGAATTTTAAATAAAACTAATAGTAAAGGTAATCTAGCAACTAAAGTATAAAAAATTAAATAAACACCTGCCTGTAAACGCTCAGGTTGATAACCTCAACCAAAAAGAAAAAGCAATGTAGGTACTAAACTAGACTCAAAAAAAATATAAAAAGATAATAGTCTTAAACTAGAAAAAGAACAATACAACATAATTAATAAAAATAAAACAATAAAAATAAAAAAATTTGAATGATAATAAGATAAATAAACTGAACCTCTAGCTGTAACTGTCAATGAACAAATCCAAAAACTTAATAAAATTAAATTAAAAGAAAAATAATCAACAGCAAAATAATATCTAATTATATTTATATCATCATAAGAATAAAAAAAAATTATAAAAACAAAACTAGACAAAAATATTAAAGAATGAACCAATCATCAACAATTATTCAATAAACAAAGAGTGATCAAGAAAGTAATTATAAATAAGTATTTTAAGATAATGATAAACCAAAAGAATTAAAAAAATCATTACCATGAGATCGAATTATAGAAACTAAAATAGAGAGACCCAAAGCACCTTCACAAACAGAAAAAACTAAAAAAATAACAGGAAAAAAATAATCATAATCAAATTTTATAAGAAAAATAATAACTATTATAAATAAAGAAAGAACAATATATTCTAATCTTAATAAAACTATAAGCAAATGTTTTCGCTTTGAAGAAAAAATATAAACACCTGAAAAATAAATGAACAAAGAAGTAAAAATAGAAAATATAAACATTAGTTTTAATAGTTTAAAAAAAACATCGGTCTTGTAAACCGAAAATAAGAAAAGCCCCCCACTTTTAAAACTTCAAGGGTAGAAACCTTTCTATCACCAATCTCCAAAACTGATATTTTACTATAAAACTAACCCTTGAAATGATAAAAATAACTATTATAATATTATCAAATATAATTAATATTAATTTAATTAGATTAAATCACCCTATATCAATAATAATATTTATTATTATACAAACTTTTCCTGTTGGTTTAATAACAGGGACAATAATAGAAAGATTTTGAATATCTTATATTTTATTTTTAACATTTCTTGGCGGTATATTAGTCTTATTTATTTATATTACAAGAATTGCATCAAATGAATTATTTAAACCTAAATTAATAGCCATAATCTTAACATTATTTATATTTATTATTTTTGTAATAATTTTAATTATTATAGATAAAATAATATTTATAGATATAATTAAAAATACAGAAACTATAAATATTAATAATTCTATTAATTATCAAGAAATAACTACATCATTAAAAAAACTATATAACAAACCTACATTTATTATTACTATAATAATAATAATTTATTTATTCCTTACATTATTAGTAGTAGTTAGAATTACTAATATCAATCAAGGACCTATTCGTAAGATAAGATAATTACTAATGAATAAACCCTTACGACTTAAACACCCTTTAATTAAAATTATAAATAATTCTTTAATTGATTTACCAGCACCAACAAATATTTCATTTTGATGAAATTTTGGATCTTTATTAGGATTATGTTTAATAATTCAAATCATTACAGGATTATTTCTAGCTATACATTATACGCCTAATATTGAAATAGCATTCAGAAGTTTAGTACACATTTGTCGAGATGTTAATAATGGATGAATTATCCGAACACTTCACGCAAATGGAGCATCTATATTCTTCATCTGTATTTATCTTCATGTAGGACGAGGAATTTATTATAATTCATTTATATATATACATACATGAATTATTGGAACAGTAATTTTATTTTTAGTGATAGCAACCGCATTTATAGGATATGTTTTACCTTGAGGTCAAATATCTTTTTGAGGAGCAACAGTAATTACTAATTTATTATCAGCAATCCCTTATTTTGGACCTGATTTAGTTCAATGAGTTTGAGGTGGATTTGCTGTTGATAATGCAACATTAAATCGATTTTTTACTTTTCATTTTGTATTACCATTTGTAATTATAGCTATAGTTATAATTCATCTATTTATTCTTCATCAAACAGGATCAAATAATCCAATTGGATTAAATAGAAATATTGAAAAAATTCCTTTCCATCCTTACTTTACATTTAAAGATTTAATTACATTTGTATTAATAACATCTTTATTAATTGTATTATGTTTAATTAACCCTTATATATTAGGAGATCCTGATAATTTTGTACCAGCAAATCCTCTCGTTACACCTGTACATATTCAACCAGAATGATATTTTCTATTTGCTTATGCCATTTTACGATCAATTCTTAATAAATTAGGAGGTGTTATTGCCCTATTTTTATCAATTAGAATTTTAATAATTATACCTTTTTATAATAAAACATTATTCCGAGGAATTCAATTTTATCCTATTAATCAAATTTTATTTTGAATTATAGTAATTATTGTATGCCTATTAACATGAATTGGTAAACGACCAGTTGAAGAACCATATATTATAACAGGACAAATTTTAACAATTATTTATTTTTCTTATTTTATTATTAATACTCATATTGCTAATATATGAGATAATTTAATTAAGAAATAAACTATTAAGTTAATTAGCTTAAGAAAAGCATATGTTTTGAAAACATAAAATTAGAAGTTTAATTCTTCTATTAACTTATAAATTCTAAAAAAATTTAACTAAATAGAAGAGATCAATAAAATTTTTAAACCAATAAAGAAAAATAAATAATTTAGAGATGAAGGTAAAAAACTCTTCCAAGCTAAATATATTAATTTATCATATCGAAATCGAGGTAAAGTACCTCGAATTCAAATAAATCTAAATGATATAATAACAAGCTTAATATAAAAAATAAAAGAATAGAAATCACCACCTAAAAAAATTAATACTAATAATATACTTATAAAAACAATTCTTGTATATTCAGCTAAAAAAATTAAAGTAAAACCTCCAGCACCATATTCAATATTAAATCCAGAAACTAATTCAGATTCACCTTCAGCAAAATCAAAAGGAGTACGATTAGTTTCTGCTAAACATGATGCAAAACAAGCTAGAGCTAAAGGAAAAGATAAAATAATAAATCAACAATAAAGTTGATAATTTATAAAATCTAATATATTAAAACTATTAATTAAAATAATTAAAGATAATAAAATTAAAGCTAATCTAACTTCATAAGAAATTGTTTGAGCAAACGAACGTAATGAACCTAATAATGAATAATTTGAATTAGACGATCAACCAGCAATTATTACAGTATAAACACCTAATCTAGTACAACATAAAAAAAATAAAAATCCATATAAAAATGAACACATATAAGTTAAATAAGGAAAAATTACTCAAATAATTAAAGAAATTATTAAATTAAAAATTGGAGAAAAATAATAAAGTAAATAATTTGATATAATAGGAATTGGTTGTTCCTTACAAATTAATTTAATTGCATCACTAAAAGGCTGAGGAATACCAACAAAACCAACTTTATTAGGACCTTTTCGGATTTGAATATAACCTAATACTTTACGCTCTAATAAAGTTAAAAAAGCTACTCTAATTAAAACACAAATAACTAAAAATAAAAAGTTTAAAATAAATATTAATAAATCATAAAGTATCAATACTATTTGTAGAAAAATCTACATTAATGAATTCTAAATTCAACACATTAATCTGTCAAAATAGTAGTAATTAATTTTAATCAATTTAATAAAAAATATTCTATTCATATGGTCCTTTCGTACTAATATGAATTAATATTCTTAGGATAGAAACCGACCTGGCTCACGCCGGTCTGAACTCAGATCATGTAAGAATTTAAAGGTCGAACAGACCTAATTACTTGGTTACTGCACCAAGAATTTTTCTTAATCCAACATCGAGGTCGCAATCTGCTTTGTCGATATGAGCTCTCAAAAACAATTACGCTGTTATCCCTAAGGTAACTTAATCTTATGATCATAAATTATGGATCAAAAATAACATAAATTAATGATTTAATAATGAAGAGTTTATTAATTCTTCATGTCACCCCAACAAAACATTATCATTAAATATAAAAAGACTAACCTAAAAATATATATAAATTAAATGTTAAGCTCTATAGGGTCTTCTCGTCCTAAAGAAGAATTTAAGCCTTTTGACTCAAAAGTTAAATTTTAAAAATTATTAAGAGACAGTTAATTTCTCGTCAAGCCATTCATTCCAGCCTCTAATTAAGAGACTAATGATTATGCTACCTTTGCACGGTCAAAATACCGCGGCTCTTTAAAATATCAGTGAGCAGACTAAACCTCAAAATATTATCAAGAGGACATGTTTTTGATAAACAGGCGGAAATTAATTTTGCCTAATCCCTTATAATAAATTAATAAATAAAAATATTATAAACAAAATAAATATACTAATTTCATCATTATTACAAGAATTTCAATATTAAATTCATCATCTTAATAAAAAACCTAAAATAATTATAAAATTAAATTTTATAATAATGAACTAAAACGTAATCTTAAAAATAGCTGATTTAAAGCTTATTATTATATTAAAATTATATAAATTATAGGATATTCACTTTAGAGCTTATCCCCTAAAGAATAAATAATTTAATATTTTCAATTAAAAAATTAAATAAAACATTAAATATAAAAAATTAAAATTTTTCTTAAGAAACTAGATATATTAGGAAACGAATAACATTTCATTTCTAAAAATAAATTTATAATAATTATGACACATTAACTTAAATTTATTTTTAAATCAACCTAAATCGAGAATAGTAAATAAATACTAAAATTTTAATAAACCCTGATACAAAAGGTACAATAAATAAAATCTACTTTAATTAATTTAATAAATATTTCATAAACCATTTACATTACTAATAAACTATAATAATAAAAATCTATTCTACAAAATATACTATGACAAAATTCAATAAAAATTTTTCTATTAAAAAATTTAATAAACAAAAAAAAAAAATAATATTATAAATATCAAAACATCCTGAATTGCACAGAATAATTTTCAGTGTAAATGAAATACTTTACTAATAAGTTATGTTTTGATATTAATCCCAGATACACTTTCCAGTACATCTACTATGTTACGACTTATCTATCTAAATTGAAATTATTATTAAATAAAAATAGATTAATCAATAATGAGAGCGACGGGCGATGTGTACACACCTTAAGGCCAATATCAATGAAATTAAATAAATTAAATTACTATCAAATCCACCTTCATTAAAAGTATTTCACTAATAAATACGTAATAAACAAAAATCTATTGTAACCCACCTCCTCTTAATTATAAGCTGCACCTTGACCTGAAATATTTTAAAATTATAAATCAAGAAAATTATAACTCCAATAAGATTTTCTGATAACGGAGATATACAAACAAATAAATTAAGTAAAGTTAATCATGTATTATCAATTATGGGATAGGTTCCTCTGAATGGAATAAAATACCGCCAAGTTCTTTGGGTTTAAAGATCATAACTAATACTACCCTGGTAAGCAAAATTAACACTTAAAATAATAGGGTATCTAATCCTAGTTTATTATTCAAGTTTCACAGGTTCATAATAGGAATTACAAAAAAAATTTTAATTTCACCTTATAAATTCATAATTTAACTCCAAATTTATAAATAACTGTTTTAACCAAAAATATTCACTTGTATTAATCGTATAACCGCGGCTGCTGGCACGAAATATGCCAATACTAAATCAATTGCTAATTCCAAAATTACTTGATAATTAAATAAAATCACTGCAAAAAGAACATTTAGTATTAAAAAACTTGCATATAATACAAAGAAAAAGTGAATAAATAAGCAAGAATAAAACTTTTTTATAAATAGAACGAACAAATACACTAAAAAAAATTCTTACAGAAATAAAAGTAAATAAAAATATTAAGAAAAACATAAAAAATAATAAACTAAAAAACTAAAAAAAATCAGAACAAAATCTTGGTTTTTTTATACAACAACAACTTCTCTAATATGAAACAAACATAGATATGGTACCTCTATCAATCAGAATGTTTTATATTATTCTAGTCTATATTTAATCTTTACCTTTTTTTATATTATATGGTAAAGATTAAATAATATAAATTATTTGACTTAATATAATTGTACATTTAACATAATATGAAATAATATACAATTAAATCCATTATATTAATATATATATAATTATATATAGATAATGAATTAATTTAATTAGATAATCATATTATTATATTAATTATAATTGATTATATTAAATTAAAATAATATTAATTAAATAACGTGTATTTATTATATCATATTATAATAATGTAAAATATTTATGTATATATATAATTTAAATATTTTATTATATAATAATTTCTTTTTCCCTAAAAAATATAAGTAGCTTAAACCTTTTGATAAATGTATGACTTATAAATAATCAATTTACGTAAATAAATGATAAGGATAATAATGTAAGATGTAATATATTAAGTTAAGCATTTATATTATATTTTCGATATATTTACAATTTATTTCTAGATTTATTTGATTACAATGTAAATTATTCAATACACCCCATTTTACCAAAAAATTTTTGCAGTTTTAAACTTTTTAATAAAAAATAAATATTCGTAAAATTATTATTTTAATTTTAAAATTACAATGAAAAACAAAGTATAAAAAAAATAATTTTTAAAAATTATTTGAATCTAATGCAAAACATACAAAATCTTTCTACTCAATAGGTGTTTTTAATTTATACATAAAATACAAAAAAATACAAATTTTTAAAAATA